TTCGATTGATGCAGGTACTTGGGATCCTTTGGATGAAGACATGGTCTCTCTTGATCCCATTGAATTTCATTCAGAGGAGGAACCTTATAAAGAGCGCATTGATTCTTATCAAAGAAAGACAGGATTAACTGAGGCTGTTCAAACAGGCACAGGTCAACTAAACGGTATTCCTATAGCAATTGGGGTTATGGATTTTCAGTTTATGGGGGGTAGTATGGGATCCGTAGTAGGCGAGAAAATCACCCGGTTGGTCGAGTATGCTACCAATAAATTTCTACCTCTTATTCTAGTATGTGCTTCCGGAGGCGCACGGATGCAAGAAGGAAGTTTGAGTTTGATGCAAATGGCTAAAATATCTTCGGCTTTATATGATTATCAATCAAATAAAAAGTTATTCTATATATCAATCCTTACATCTCCTACTACTGGTGGGGTGACGGCTAGTTTTGGTATGTTGGGGGATATCATTATTGCTGAACCCAATGCCTACATTGCATTTGCGGGTAAACGGGTAATTGAACAAACATTGAATAAGACAGTACCTGAAGGTTCACAAGCGGCTGAATATTTATTCCATAAGGGCTTATTCGATACAATCGTACCACGTAATCTTTTAAAAGGCGTTCTGAATGAGTTATTTCAGCTCCACGCTTTCTTTCCTTCGAATAAAAATGGAATCAAGTAGACCTTTAAGGTCAATTATTTTTTTGTGGCGAACAAGCTGTTAGTTTATCAGACATATATTCCATGTAGAAAAATTAAAGTAATAAGTACATGTTTTTAGTTCTACATTCCTTGCACTTATTATATACTCATTTATAGTATAATTATATACGACTTAAAATTAATAACGAATTTTAAAATAGATTTTAAAATATATAATATTAAGAATAACAGGTACAAATATTAAACCGAGGTACCCATTCTATGACAACTCTCAACTTACCATCTATTTTTGTGCCTTTAGTGGGTCTAGTATTTCCGGCAATTGCAATGGCTTCTTTATCTCTTCATGTTCAAAGAAACAAGATTTTTTAAACCCGATGCGACCCAATCTCAGCCATTTTTTTCAAGACGTAGATTAGACATGGATCATAAAATGGATATCCATTTAGTAGAATATCGTATAAGATGTGCCTTCTTCCGAACATGAATTAAATGTAAATGAAAGAGCTCTTATGCATGTGGACTATGTTATATGTTTAAAATAATTATAGCTATTTTAAAATAGATCAGGATCCGCAGATCTCTGAAATGTAAAGTCAATGAAATGCATGTCACTATCTCTATCTATAGGAGATCATATAAAGGGGATACTAGTATTTTACATCTAGCCAATTCGATGAATTATGCCTAAAGGTTCCCATCAGAATAGTGCTAGTTGATGAGAGTTACTTCGAAAAAAAAAAAGAGTAAAGTCAAATTTTTTGGGGGTTATTCTCTCAATTTCAATAAAATGCAACCGGATCTAGTATGAGTTGGCGATCAGAACATATATGGATAGAACTTATAACGGGGTCTCGAAAAACAAGTAATTTCTGCTGGGCCTTTATCCTTTTTTTAGGTTCATTAGGATTCTTGTTGGTTGGAACGTCCAGTTATCTTGGTAGGAATTTGATATCTTTATTTCCGTCTCAGCAAATCATTTTTTTTCCACAAGGGCTCGTCATGTCTTTCTATGGCATCGCAGGTCTCTTTATTAGTTCCTATTTGTGGTGCACAATCTCCTGGAATGTAGGTAGTGGTTATGATCGATTCGATAGAAAGGAAGGAATTGTATGTATTTTTCGTTGGGGATTTCCTGGACAAAATCGTCGCATCTTCCTTCGATTCCTTATGAAAGATGTTCAGTCCATCAGAATAGAAGTTAAAGAGGGTATTTATGCCCGGCGTGTCCTTTATATGGACATCCGAGGCCAGGGAGCTATTCCCTTGACTCGTACTGATGAGAATTTGACTCCACGAGAAATTGAACAAAAAGCTGCGGAATTAGCCTATTTCTTGCGTGTACCGATTGAAGTATTTTGAAATGAACTGAAAATTATTTCTCATCAGGAGGTAAAAAATAAAAAAAATACTAGCGGCATCTCCTATATCCCATTTCGGGATTAGGTCCAATTTTTTTATATTTTGATAAATAAGGGAGTTAGCTCGTCTCGAAATACGGCATTACTTGAAAGGGCCTCTTTGGGACATTCATCGAAAGGACACAATACAATTGCTGCGAATTTTCTCAATTGAGATATCAGTCAAAAAAAATCTTATTTTTTTTATTTTTCTTCATTCGAATTTGAGACGGACTCTTATTCTATTTGGATATTCTTTATATATTCAAGGACTAACCATAACCAATACATCACAAATAAAAAACAGTGAATAGATTCAAAGGAAAGATACCTTGTAATAGAACTCATTGCTTGATAGAAATATTGGATCGCATAGAGTTTACAAACGAGGTGGGTTCATTAAGAATTCACAGATGAAAAAAATGGAAAAAAAGAAAGCATTCATTCCCCTTCTCTATCTTGCATCTATAGTATTTTTGCCTGGGTGTATCTCTCTTTTATTTCATAAAAGTCTAGAATCCTGGGTTACTAATTGGTGGAATACTAGGCAACCCGAAACTTTCTTTAATATCATTCAAGAAAATAGTATTCTAGAACAATTCATAGAATTTGAGGAACTCTTCCTGTTGAACGAAATGATAAAGGAATATCCGGAGCCACATCTACAAAAGCTTAGTATAGGAATACACAAAGAAACAATCCAATTGATCAAGATGCACAATGAAGATCGTATCGATATGATTTTACACTTCTCGACAAATATAATATGTTTCATTATTCTAAGCGGTTATTCTATTCTGGGTAATGAAGAACTTGTTATTCTTAACTCTTGGGTTCAGGAATTCTTATATAACGTAAGCGACACGATCAAAGCTTTTTGTATTCTTTTATTAACGGATTTGTGTATTGGATTCCATTCGCCCCATGGTTGGGAACTAATGCTTAGCTCTATCTACAAAGATTTTGGATTTGCTCATAACGATCAAATTATATCTGGTCTTGTTTCCACTTTTCCAGTCATTTTAGATACAATTTTCAAATATTGGATCTTCCATTATTTAAATCGTGTATCTCCATCACTTGTAGTGATTTATCATTCAATGAATGACTGAAAAATGATTCACTGATATTAATTATTAATCCGATTATAATGTTTGTTACTTTGTACATAAAGAAGTACATAAAGAAAGCGTTCAAAAAAGTACTTACTCTTTCTATTTCTCCAGAGGATTTCTCTTATATTCGAGTAAACTTATTTCCGTACATAGCAGAATCGTGGATAGGGAACTATACTAGCAACCTACCTAATTTATTGTAGAAATTTTGGGCTCAATGATTGGACCATGCAAACTAGAAATACCTTTTCTTGGACAAAGGAACAGATTACTCGATTCATTTCCGTATCGCTCATGATATATATAATAACTCGGACATACATTTCAAATGCATATCCCATTTTTGCACAACAGGGTTATGAAAATCCAAGAGAAGCGACTGGGCGTATTGTATGTGCCAATTGCCATTTAGCTAATAAGCCCGTGGATATTGAGGTTCCCCAAACGGTACTACCCGATACTGTATTTGAAGCAGTTGTTCGAATTCCGTATGATATGCAACTAAAACAAGTTCTTGCTAATGGTAAAAAGGGGGGTTTGAATGTGGGGGCTGTTCTTATTTTACCCGAGGGATTTGAATTAGCTCCTCCCGACCGTATTTCTCCCGAGATGAAAGAAAGGATAGGCAATCTGTCTTTTCAGAGCTATCGCCCCACAAAAAAAAATATTATTGTGATAGGTCCTGTTCCTGGTCAGAAATATAGTGAAATAACCTTTCCTATTCTTTCTCCCGACCCCGCTAGTAAAAAGGATGTTCACTTCTTAAAATATCCCATATATGTAGGCGGGAACAGGGGACGGGGACAGATTTATCCCGACGGAAGCAAGAGTAATAATACAGTTTATAATGCTACAGCAGCAGGTATCGTAAACAAAATTATACGAAAAGAAAAGGGGGGATACGAAATAACCATAGTGGATCCATCGGATGGACGTCAAGTGGTTGATATTATCCCTCCAGGGCCAGAACTTCTTGTTTCAGAGGGTGAATCTATCAAACTTGATCAACCATTAACAAGTAATCCTAATGTGGGTGGATTTAGTCAGGGAGATGCAGAAATAGTACTTCAAGATCCATTACGTGTCCAAGGACTTTTGTTCTTCTTGGCATCTGTTATTTTGGCACAAATCTTTTTGGTTCTTAAAAAGAAACAGTTTGAGAAGGTTCAATTATCTGAAATGAATTTCTAGATCCGAAAATTTTTCAACATCAAGTTAGTAAAAAGAACCGTATTTTTTCGGGGCATTATTAGTCTTCCTAGTCTTGGACACAAGAAAGGGATGAAGAAAATTTCCCTTCTTGTGTCCAAATAATAATGAGTCTTCATACCAGTTTCTCAAAGATTCCTATCCTTAGTTTCTATTTTTTCAGGTTTCTCATAATTTTTTTGGTACTTAGTACTTTATGTATAATGTATAATAAAGTAGTGGGCAAACAAAAAAGAGAGGTCATTTTAGATTTTATAGAACTTAGTCAATGAACTTAGAAAGATAGATACTACCTAGGCCAGATGGTCGGAATTAAACAATTAAGTTCATTTTTCAAAACATCATCAGAAAAAACAAATGGGGTTTTAGGAAACATTGGAAAGGAAAAGGGGATCCATTTGTTTTGTTAATTATCTGAATAAAAGGTTTTGATTATTAAGAACTCACCAGGATCGTTCCCTTCGAATCAGACAAAGAAAGAAGGGGACTGGTGAGTTCTTACGCTTTCATGTCTACAACTCAGTTCATCCGATTACTACAGGGATGAACCCAATCCTGAATATGAACCATAAAAGAAAATACCTAGTAACCCGATCACAGGAATACCAGT